AAACTCAAAAGAGAAAGAAGTCTCGTTAATCTCCTCATGCTCGTTCCAAGTTCGAAGTACCGTTTGGCCAAAGAAAAACCCGCTTCCTGACACGATTGCCTCTTTATATAGATAGATATAGGATCTATGGGGTTATTACTTAGAAGTCTATTTTGTACAAGATCCCCTCCTATCTGAGAGAAAAGGGTCCCATGATCCCGAGCCGGTCTTATCTTGGCTCGCAAACCCCAAGTTTGTCTATGAAGAGCTAATCTAATTGTATTAGTTTCTATAATGGATTTCTTATGTGGAATACTAATGGATAGGGCCCCGTTGCTAAGTGCTACAAGATCTAATGCACTGGAACTCGTGGTTATGGACCCGAATCCTTTAGTATGGAACATTGTCTTTTCCAAGTAAAAACCCCTAGTATATGAAAGAATGAAAAGGTGCTTTCGTTCTTGTGGAATAAGAAGCCCTCGTACCTTAATGAAAGGAAAATAGGAATTTTTCGTTAGGTATTTGACCAAATAGGATCGTCCAGTTCCTATAGAACCTATCACTAAAATACCCGATAGGGCTAAGCGGAACGAAAAGGGTTTTCCATGAGATGGTAAATGAAAACGATTAGCCCCACACGAGGTTTGGGAATAAGTGATTGTCTGATAATGAGCAAGGAATATACGTCTTTCTGCTAAAGAGGATCTATTAAACTCATAATTCATTAGATCCTTGTTAGCAATGTCAAGTAGGTATCATAAGTAAATGGATCCCGGTTGTTCAATCCTTTGATAACCAAGGTCCTTCTTTGCTAAAGAGAAATGATCACTATGAGTCAGACTCAATAGAATTGGATCCATTCCAAATAGCGAGAATTAGGATTCTTGATCCCTCTCAATCTCTCTTTCAATTCGAGGATCCAGAGAGGTGTTTTCATAGTCATCTCCGAATATTTGCCATCTCCGAATATTTTGATTTCATTTTTCTATGATATGTCTTTCTATATGAAAATTGGTTATTTACGATGTACGATGATCCCTGTTAAGCATCCATGGCTGAATGGTTAAAGCGCCCAACTCATAATTGGTAAATTTGCGGGTTCAATTCCTGCTGGATGCACGCGAACGGGAACGTTCCATAAGTCTATTGGAACTGGCTCTCTATCCATGGAATCTCATCCATCATCCATACATAACGAATTGGTATGGTATATTCATACCATAACATAAGAACAATAAGAACTCGAATTCTTATCGATACTGGAACTCAGAGCATAGGAGGGAAAGTCGATTTATGGATGGAATCAAATACGCAGTATTTACAGAAAAAAGTCTTCGTTTATTGGGAAAGAATCAATATACTTTTAATGTCGAATCGGGATTCACTAAGACAGAAATAAAGCATTGGGTCGAGCTCTTCTTTGGTGTTAAGGTAGTAGCTGTGAATAGCCATCGACTACCCGGAAAGGGTAGAAGAATGGGACCTATTCTGGGACATACAATGCATTACAGACGTATGATCATTACCCTTCAACCGGGTTATTCTATTCCACTTCTAGATAGAGAAAAGAACTAAAGGAGAATACTTAATAATACGGCGAAACATTTATACAAAACACCTATCCCGAGCACACGCAAGGGAACCGTAGACAGGCAAGTGAAATCCAATCCACGAAATAAATTGATCCATGGACGGCACCGTTGTAGTAAAGGTCGTAATGCCAGAGGAATCATTACCGCAAGGCATAGAGGGGGAGGTCATAAGCGCCTATACCGTAAAATCGATTTTCGACGGAATCAAAAAGACATATCTGGTAGAATCGTAACCATAGAATACGACCCTAATCGAAATGCATACATTTGTCTCATACACTATGGGGATGGTGAGAAGAGATATATTTTACATCCCAGAGGGGCTATAATTGGAGATACTATTGTTTCTGGTACAAAAGTTCCTATATCAATGGGAAATGCCCTACCTTTGAGTGCGGTTTGAACTATTGATTTACGTAATTGGAAGTAACCAATTAGGTTTACGACGAAACCTAGAAATCGATCACTGATCCAATTTGACTACCTCTACGGGATAGACCTCAACAGAAAACTGTTGAGTAACGGCAGCAAGTGATTGAGTTCAGTAGTTCCTCATAGAAAATTATTGACTCTAGAGATATGGTAATATGGAGAAGACAAAATTGTTTGAAGCACGCACAGAACCGGAAGCGCCCCTTGTTTCAAAGAGAGGAGGACGGGTTATTCACATTTAATTTGATGGTCAGAGGCGAATTGAAAGCTAAGCAGTGGTAATTAAGACCCCCGGGTGAAAATAGGGATGTCTCCTACGTTACCCATAATATGTGGAAGTATCGACGTAATTTCATAGAGTCATTCGATCTGAATGCTACATGAAGAACATAAGCCAGATGACGGAACGCGGAGACCTAGGATGTAGAAGATCATAACATGAGCGATTCGGCAGATTTGGATTCCTTTTCTATATATCCACTCATGTGGTACTTCATCATACGATTCATATAAGATCCATCTGTCTAGAGATCGTCATATACATCTAGAAAGCCGTATGCTTTGGAAGAAGCTTGTACAGTTTGGGAAGGGGTTTTTTGAGAAAAAAGAAGAATCTACTTCAACCGATATGCCCTTAGGCACGGCCATACATAACATAGAAATCACACGTGGAAGGGGTGGGCAATTAGCTAGAGCAGCAGGTGCTGTAGCGAAACTGATTGCAAAAGAGGGTAAATTGGCCACTTTAAGATTACCATCTGGGGAGGTCCGTTTGGTATCCCAAAACTGCTTAGCAACAGTCGGACAAGTGGGTAATGTTGGGGTGAACCAAAAAAGTTTGGGTAGAGCCGGATCTAAGTGTTGGCTAGGTAAACGCCCCGTAGTAAGAGGGGTAGTTATGAACCCTGTGGACCACCCCCATGGGGGCGGTGAAGGGAAAGCCCCCATTGGTAGAAAAAAACCCACAACCCCTTGGGGTTATCCTGCGCTTGGAAGAAGAACTAGGAAAAGGAAAAAATATAGTGATAGTTTTATTCTTCGTCGCCGTAAGTAAATACGTAACTAGGAATATGGAAAATTGCATTGCAATAATGCGATGGGCGAACGACGGGAATTGAACCCGCGCATGGTGGATTCACAATCCACTGCCTTGATCCACTTGGCTACATCCGCCCCTTATCCAGCTAAAGGATTTTCTCTTTTTTCCACTCATCATTATTCTATTTATTCTGACCTCCATACCTCGATCGAGATAGTGGACATAGGATGCCACTCTTTAAAATGAAAAAAAGGAGTAATCAGCTGTGACACGAAAAAAAACGAATCCTTTTGTAGCTCGTCATTTATTGAAAAAAATCGAAAAGGTCAATATGAAGGAGGAGAAAGAAACAATAGTAACGTGGTCCCGGGCATCTAGCATTCTACCCGCAATGGTTGGCCATACAATCGCGATTCATAATGGAAAGGAACATATACCTATTTACATAACAAATCCTATGGTAGGTCGCAAATTGGGGGAATTCGTGCCTACTCGACATTTCACGAGTTATGAAAGTGCAAGAAAGGATACTAAATCTCGTCGTTAACTGAATTCAGAATAGAAAGATTCAGAATAAACAAAATTTATAGAATTCAAATAAAGTAAAGGTAGGCGGGGAATAACCTTATTTATGACAAGTTTCAAATTGGTAAAGTATACCCCTAGGATAAAGAAGAAAAGGAACGGGCTACGGAAACTCGCAAGAAAAGTTCCAACAGATCGTCTCCTTAAGTTCGAACGGGTTTTCAAAGCACAAAAACGCATACATATGTCCGTTTTTAAAGCACAAAGAGTTCTTGATGAGATTCGCTGGCGTTACTACGAGGAAACCGTTATGATATTGAACCTCATGCCTTATCGAGCATCTTATCCTATCTTAAAGTTGGTTTATTCGGCAGCAGCAAATGCTACTCATTATAGGGATTTCGACAAAGCGAATTTATTCATAACAAAAGCCGAAGTGAGTAGGAGTACTATTATGAAAAAATTCAGACCCCGGGCTCGAGGACGTGGTTATCCTATAAAAAAAACCATGTGTCATATAACAATTGTACTAAATATAGTAAAGAAATCTAAATAACCTTTAGATCAACCTAAGATTTCGATTCCCAGTAAAAAAAAAAAAATAGAATAGAAAAATATGGGACAAAAAATAAATCCACTCGGTTTCAGACTTGGTACAACCCAAAATCACCATTCCTTTTGGTTCGCACAACCAAAAAATTATTCTGAAGGTCTACAAGAAGATAAAAAAATACGGAATTGTATCAAGAACTATATACAAAAGAATAGGAAAAAAAGCTCGAATAGAAAAATAGAATCAGACGCAAGTTCCGAAGTAATTACACATATAGAAATTCAAAAAGAAATCGATACAATTCACGTTATAATCCATATTGGATTTCCCAATTTATTAAAGAAAAAAGGAGCAATCGAAGAATTAGAGAAAGATATCCAAAAGGAAGTGAATTCTGTAAATCAGAGACTTAATATTGCTATCGAAAAAGTTAAAGAACCTTATAGACAACCTAACATTCTTGCAGAATATATAGCTTTCCAATTAAAAAATAGAGTTTCATTCCGAAAGGCAATGAAAAAAGCCATTGACTTAACTAAAAAAGCAGATATAAAGGGCGTAAAAATAAAAATTGCGGGCCGTCTAGGAGGGAAAGAAATTGCACGTGCCGAATGCATCAAAAAGGGTAGACTTCCCCTCCAAACAATTCGCGCTAAAATTGATTATTGCTGCTATCCAATTCGAACTATCTATGGAGTATTAGGTGTAAAAATTTGGATATTCGTAGAAGAAGAATAACTAACCTAACCTTGTCTTCTCATTCTGGCCAGCGATGGAATAGAATAAAAAAGACAAAAGTCTTATTTTTCCAAAAACAAAAATCCCCAAAAAAGAAGAAATTATACCTCTTTCTATAAGATTTAATGAAAATTGATAAATCTTTGAATTTAATATAATTGCTATGCTTAGTGTGTGACTCGTTAGTTTTTTCTTTAGGGTCCAAAATAGAAATGAAAAAAAAAAATTGACCGAACCCTACTAAAAAAAAAAAAAACTTAGTAATTATAGAAAATTAACTAATAACCAACCTATTGCTTCGTATTGTCGAGATCCTAACTAAGAAACAGTCACTATGTGAATAAATACATCTATCATAAATGAGTAGATCTATCATATAGTTGTAGCAACTGCATTTTTTTGTCTAAAAAAGAAACCAGATTCTAGGTTGTGAAAGAAAACTAAAGGGATGTGGATAAAAGGAGGGATGATAGATAGAAGGAAGAAGAATAAGAAAGAAAGATATAAGATTCCAATGTGTATGGTCTATGAATTACATCATAAAAGGCAATGTGATAAAGCATCAATATAATAAAATAAGAAAAATAAGAGAGAATTCAAAATCGTAATTTTGTGAAACAATAAATAAAAATTTAAAGCAATAATAAAGAGCAGCCCGGGTTAATAAAACTGAGAAAATGAACTCGGAAAGTTTAGAAGCTCCATTGCAGGATTCAAACCTAACCATTAAAGGAGAAGCTGTGGGAACGACAAAACCTATGACTGCATAGGATTGATTTTATTGAAAAGAATCCTAATACTTCATTGGGTGGGATGGCGGAACAAACCAAAAAAATTGCTTTATTTGGTAAGGTTATAAATTAACAAATAAGACAAGAAAGAGTAAATATTCGCCCGCGAAATCTTTATTGGATTAGAATAGTTTACTATGATCCCATAGGGCTAAAAATAAGGATATTAATATTACTTATAAAAAAAAGAGATTACATTATCTAAAAATATCGAATTTGAATATATTCCAGATCTTCTTTCTTTACTATATATTTTTCTATTTTAAGAAATTCAAAAAAAACCTATTCTATTATATATTGATGTGTATCTATCCGTAATATTTTGGAATATTATGAAATTCGAAAAATTTGCACGCTTTCTCATTTCATTCGCGAGGAGCTGGATGAGAAGAAACTCTCATGTCCAGTTTTGCAGTAGAGATGGAACTAAAAAAGAACCATCGACTATAACCCCAAAAGAACTAGATTTCGTAAACAACATAGAGGAAGAATGAAGGGAAAATCCTGCCGAGGCAATCGTATTTGTTTTGGTAGATATGCTCTTCAAGTACTTGAACCCGCTTGGATTACAGCGAGACAGATAGAAGCAGGACGAAGAGCAATGACACGATATGCACGTCGTGGTGGAAAACTATGGGTACGTATATTTCCCGACAAACCGGTTACACTAAGACCCACAGAAACACGTATGGGCTCAGGAAAGGGATCCCCCGAATATTGGGTAGCCGTTGTTAAACCAGGTCGAATACTTTATGAAATGAGCGGAGTATCTGAAACTGTAGCTAGAGCAGCTATCTCCATAGCTGCCAGTAAAATGCCCATACGAAGCCAATTTCTTAGATTAGAGATATAGAACCCCAAAAAGGAGTATTGAAGATAAAAAACACCAGTTTTTTCCTTCCGTAAAGACAATATTTCTTCCATTCCTTTGCAGTGAAATAACAAATTGAAATCCAAATAATATGATTCAACCTCAGACCCTTTTAAATGTAGCGGATAACAGTGGAGCTCGAAAATTGATGTGTATTCGAGTCATAGGAGCTGCTGGTAATCAGCGATATGCTCGTATTGGTGATATTATTGTTGCTGTAATCAAAGACGCAGTGCCCCAAATGCCTCTAGAAAGATCCGAAGTAATTCGAGCTGTAATTGTACGTACATGTAAAGAATTCAAATGTGAAGACGGTATAATAATACGCTATGATGACAATGCAGCAGTTATCATTGATCAAAAAGGAAATCCAAAAGGAACTCGAGTTTTTGGCGCGATTGCCGAGGAACTGAGAGAATTGAATTTTACTAAAATAGTTTCATTAGCTCCTGAAGTATTATAAATACTAGTAGACGAGATATAGATCAAAGAAAAAATTAGTAGATTGTGTTTTACGTATATGCTTTAAAATCCAAAATGAAAAGAAAAAGGAAAACATGTCGATTATCTCAAAATTAGGAGGAACCTAGAATTAGAGTCTTATGGGCAAGGACACTATTGCTGATTTACTAACCTCTATAAGAAACGCAGACATGAGTAAAAAAGGAACTGTTCGAGTAGTATCTACAAATATTACCGAAAACATTGTTAAAATACTTCTACGAGAGGGTTTTATTGAAAGTGTTCGGAAACATCAAGAAAGTAGCAGATATTTCTTGGTTTCAACTTTGCGACATCAAAAGAGAAAGAATAGAAAGGGAATATATAGAACTAGAACCTTTTTAAAGCGTATCAGCCGACCAGGCTTACGAATTTATGCTAACTATCAAGGAATTCCTAAAGTTTTGGGCGGAATGGGAATTGCTATTCTTTCTACTTCTCAAGGTATAATGACAGATCGAGAAGCTCGACTAAACAGAATTGGGGGAGAAATCTTATGTTATATATGGTAAAGACCTCGCCTATAGTACCCGAATTCTATCTCGAACTTCCTATTTTGAAAATCCAAATAGAAAAATAGGAGAAAAAAATATGACAGAAAAAAAAAATAGGAGAGAAAAAAAAAACCCGAGAGAAGCAAAAGTTACTTTCGAAGGTTTAGTTACGGAAGCCCTACCCAACGGAATGTTCCGAGTTCGCTTAGAGAATGACACCATCATCCTGGGCTATATTTCAGGAAAAATCCGGTCCAGTTCTATACGAATACTGATGGGGGATAGGGTCAAAATTGAAGTAAGTCGTTATGATTCAAGCAAGGGGCGTATAATTTATAGACTTCCCCATAAGGATTCGAAGCGTACCGAAGACTCGAAAGATACTGAAGATTTGAAGGATACCAAAGATTCAAAGGATTAGTTTTTTCTAAGAAAATAAATTCCAAATTTCGAAATTTAAGTCAAGAGGCTTATTTTTTCCCAAAGAGTAGATTCATCGTTTAAGAAAGGAATACCTAAATATGAAAATAAGAGCTTCCGTTCGTAAAATTTGTACAAAGTGTCGACTGATTCGTAGGCGTGGGCGAATTAGAGTCATTTGTTCCAATCCGAAGCATAAACAAAGACAGGGGTAATCTTTCGAAAAAGGAGCTTTCCTTTCTAAAAAGTAAAAAAAAAAAAGTACCCACAGAAATGTCCAAATTCCGAATCCAAAAATGAAAGTAAAGGATATATTTAACCCTGAAGCGGATATCTTTGTATCTTTTTTTCTTTTTGTTATTTCTAACTCATATTTATGAGATAATAAAATATGACAAAAGCTATACCAAAAATAGGTTCACGTAAGAAAGTGCGTATTGGTTTGCGTAGGAATGCCCGTTTTAGTTTACGGAAGAGTGCACGTAGAATAACAAAAGGGGTTATTCATGTTCAAGCCAGTTTCAACAATACCATTATAACTGTTACAGACCCGCAAGGTCGGGTGGTTTTCTGGTCCTCCGCAGGTACTTGTGGATTCAAAAGCTCAAGAAAAGCATCACCCTATGCCGGTCAAAGAACAGCAGTAGATGCTATTCGTACAGTGGGTTTGCAACGAGCAGAAGTTATGGTAAAAGGGGCTGGTAGCGGAAGAGATGCCGCATTACGAGCCATTGCTAAAAGTGGTGTACGGTTAAGTTGTATACGCGATGTAACACCTATGCCGCATAATGGATGTCGACCTCCTAAAAAAAGACGTTTGTAAAAGAATTAAACCGCTTTCAAGAGAAATAAACGATTCAATGATCAAATAAATACTAGTCTATTATGGTTCGAGAGGAGGTAACAGGATCCACCCAAACACTAAAGTGGAAGTGTGTTGAATCAAGAGTAGATAGTAAGCGTCTTTATTATGGTCGTTTCATTCTGTCCCCACTTAGAAAAGGTCAAGCGGATACTGTCGGTATTGCCTTGCGAAGAGCTTTACTTGGAGAAATAGAAGGAACATGTATCACACGCGCAAAATTTTGGAACGTGCCACACGAATATTCTACAATAGTAGGTATTGAAGAATCCATACAAGAAATTTTACTCAATTTGAAAGAAATTGTATTGAGAAGTAATCTTTATGGAGTTAGAGACGCATCAATTTGCATCAAAGGTCCTAGATACATAACCGCTCAAGATATAATCTTACCGCCTTCCGTAGAAATCGTTGATACGACACAACCTATAGCTAACTTGAGAGACCCCATTGATTTCTGTATTGAGTTACAGATCAAGAGAGATCGCGGATATCATACGGAACTCAGAAAGAACTCTCAAGATGGAAGTTATCCTATAGATGCTGTATCCATGCCTGTTCGAAATGTGAATTATAGTATTTTTTCTTGTGGGAATGGAAATGAAAAACACGAGATACTTTTTCTCGAAATATGGACGAATGGAAGTTTAACCCCTAAAGAAGCGCTTTATGAAGCTTCTCGTAATTTGATTGATTTATTTCTCCCTTTTCTACACGCAGAGGAAGAAGGCGCTAGTTTCGAAGAAAATCAAACCAGGTTTACTCCACCCCTTTTAGCCTTTCAAAAAAGATTCACTAATCTAAAGAAAAACAAAAAAGGAATTCCATTGAATTGTATTTTTATTGATCAATTAGAATTGCCTTCTAGAACGTATAATTGTCTCAAAAGGGCCAATATACATACACTATTGGACCTTTTGAGTAAGACTGAAGAAGATCTTATGAGAATTGACAGCTTTCGTATGGAAGATGGAAAACTTATATGGGCCACTCTAGAGAAGCATCTCCCAATTGATTTACCTAAGAACAAGTTCTCGCTTTAAATCCATTACAATTTTTTCCTCTTTTTCTTTTTCGAGTTAGAATAAAAAGAAAACAATTTTGCATCTTTAGCACAATCTTGATTTTCGCGAAATGGATCATAATAAAATAGATTTTAGGTATCTAGGGAAGATTCACTTGGAAGTAACTATTTCCTAGATA